TCCATTACGATATATAAAAAATAAGAAATTAGAAAATGCTTTACGCAATGAAATGTCACAATTTTTTTTTTTTACATGTACAAGTGATGGGAAACAAATAATATCCTTTACATATCCGCCCAGTTTATCGACTTTTTCGGAAATGCTAGAACAAAGAATTTCTTTATACATAATAGAAAAACTATACGACGAAGATCTTTATAATTCTTGGATTTATACTAATGAAAAAAAAAAGTGCAATTTGAACAATGAATTGAAAAGACGAATCCAAATTCTAGAAAAAAATGAGGGATCCTCTAGTCTGGATATGCTTGAAAAAAGAACCATATTATGTGATGATGAAAAAAAAAAAAAATGCTTGCCAAAAGCATATGATCCTTTTTTCAACGGACCATATCGAGGAACGAGAAAAGAATTAGATTCATGTGTAATCATGAATACTTATACAGATACAGAAGATTTAGTAGAATTTTTTTTTCTAAATAAGATTCATGATCTACTTATTAATGATTCCGTAGAACTCCAACGTCAATCATTTTTGAATTCTAAAGAAGAAAAAGGAATTGATTCAGAAAGTCAAGCAAAATATTTGCAATTTGTATTTGATGTAATTACAACACATACAAAAGATCAAAAAACAATGAAAAAAAAATCTATTGGAATTAGAATAGAAGAAGTCAGTAAAAAGGTTTCTCGATGGTCATACAAATTAACCGAGAAATTGGAAGAAGAGGAAGAAGAAAATGGAGAAGAATTGGAGGAAGACGATTATGAGATTCATTCAAGAAGAGCCAAACTTGTGATAATTTATAACGATAATGATCAGAATACCAATTCTATTTCTAGTATTCAGAATACTAGTAACAATGATAAAAACGATGATCCAATGGAAGAGGGAGAGGTGGCTTTGATACGTTACTCACAACAATCGGATTTTCGTCGCAATCTAATCAAAGGATCCATGCGCGCTCAAAGACGTAAAACAGTTATTTGGGACCTCTTTCAAGTAAATGTACATTCCCCACTTTTTTTGGATCGTCTAGACAAAATGTTTTTTTTTTCGTCTTTTGATATCAACGAAATGAAGAATCTAATTTTTAGGAATTGGATGGGCAGAAAACAAGAATCAGAATTAAAAATTTCCTATTTTGAAAATGACGATAAAAAAGAAGAAAAGAAGAAAGAGGAAAAAAGATATAAAAACGAACAGATAGAAATATCAGAAGCTTGGGATGCTTTTATATTTACTCAAGTAATAAGAAGTTTGATGTTAATAACCCAATCTTTTCTTAGAAAATACATTCTATTGCCTTCATTAATAATAGCCAAAAACCTTTTCCGTATGTTATTATTCCAAATTCCCGAGTGGGACGAGGATTTTAAGGAATGGAATAGAGAAATCCATATTAAATGCACCTATAATGGTGTTCAATTATCAGAAACAGAATTTCCCCAAGATTGGTTAATAGATGGTATTCAGATAAAGATTCTATATCCTTTCTGTCTAAAACCTTGGAGAAAATCTAAGGCACAATCTCATCATAGAGATCTAATGAAAAAAAAAGAGAAAAAAACAAATTTTTGTTTTTTAACAGTCTGGGGAATGGAAGCGGAACTTCCCTTTGGTTCTCCCCGAAAACGACCTTTTTTTTTTGAACCTATTTATAAAGAACTCCAAAAAAGAAAAAAAAAGGTGAAAAATAAATTTTCAAAAGTTTTAAAATCTTTAAATAAAATAAATAAAAAAATAAAATCCTTTCTAAAAATTCTAAAAGAAAAAACAAAAGGGGTCGTTCAAATTATCAAACTAATAATGAAAAAACTGGAGAAAGTAAATCCAATTTTATTATTTAAATTAAGTAAAGAAAAAGTATATGAACCAAACGAAAACAAAAAAGATTTCAAAAGAAATAATAATATTCTTCGCGAATCGTCCGTAATAGAAAAAAGAATGAAAGACCTTTCTGATAAGACAATCAAAATAAGGAATCAAATTGAACAAATCGCAAAAGACAAGAAAAAAAAAGAAATAGTTCTAATTTCTGATAATAAAGGATCGGGATCACAGAAACATATTTTGAAAATATTAAAAAGGAAAAATATCCGATTAATGCGTAAATCACACTACTTTATCAAATCATTCATTGAAAAAATATACATAGATATTTTGCTATGTACCATTACCGTTTCTAAGATAAATGCACAACTTTTCTTTGAATCAACAAAAAAGATCTTTACTAAATCCATTTACAACAATGAAATAAATCAAGAACAAGAAGGAATTGATGAAACAAATAAAAATACAATGAATTTTCTTTTGACTATAAAAAAATTCAAATCGTTTTCAAATACTGATAATACTACGAATAGCAATCAAAATTCCAATACTTATTGGAACTTATCTTCCCTGTCCCAAGCATATGTTTTTTACAAAATATCACAAAACCAATTACTTAATAAGCATCAATTGAGACCTGTACTTAAATATCAAGGGAGCTATCCTTTTTTTAAGGATAATTTAAAAGACTATTGTATGATACATGGAATATTTAACTCACATAATAAAATTCATACGTATGTAATGAACAAATGGAAAAATTGGTTAAAAGGTCATTATCAATACGATTTATCTCAAAAAAAAAGGTCTCCATTAGTACCTAAAGAATGGCGAAATAGAATCAATAAACATCGTATGATTCAAAACAAGGAATCAAACCAATTGGATTTATATAAAAAATACCAATTTATTTATTCCATGAAAAAAGATGACTATGCAGCAAATTCATTTATGAGTCAAAAAGACAAATGGAAAAAACATTACAGATATGATCTTTTCTCATATAAATACATAAACCTTCCTAATTTATACATTTCTGGATCAACATTAGAAATAAACGGGGACCAAGAAATTCTATCTCATTTCAATATATCGAAACCTGAATCATTTTATGTATTGGTAAGTATACCTAGTAATAATTATCTAGAAAAAGGATATCTTATTGATAGGAATACAAATTTGGATAGAAAATATCTTGATTGTAGAATTCTTCATCTTTGTTTTCTAAATAATATTGAGATCTGGACCGATGTACATATTGGTATCAAGATTCAGAAAGATACTAAAAATGAAATTAAGAATTTCAAAAAAATGGAAAAAAAAGATCTTTTTTTTCCTACAATTCATCAAGAGATCAAACCATGCAATCAAAAAAGAAACTTTTTTGATTGCATGGGAATGAATAAAGAAAGGTTCTATGATACCGCATCAAATCATGATACTATATCCAATCTAGAAACTTGGTTCTTCCCAGAATTTGTGCTACTTTTTGATGTATATAAAATTAAACCTTGGATCATCCCAATCAAATCACTCTTTTTTCATTTTTCTATAAATGAAAAAAGTAAAAGCATTAACGTAAATCCAAAGAAATCATCTAATAAAAAAAAAGATCGTGAATTAGGAAATTCCAAGCAGGAAGAGAATGAACAACAGGTCCAAGGAAATCTTGTATGGAATCTACGAAAAATAAAAAAAGAAAATCAAAAAACTGTTGAAGAAGATTACGCAAGATTAGAAATGAAAAAGGTTCTAAAAAAGAAACAATATAAGAGCAAGAATGAAATGGAACTAGATTTCTTTTTGAAAAAATATTTACTTTTTCAACTAAGATGGGCTGATCCCTTGAAGAAAGAAATAATGAAAAATATCAGGATATATTGTCTCCTACTTAGACTAAGAAATCCAAAGGAAATTGCTATATCTTCGATTCAAAGAGGTGAAATAAATATAGATGAAATGCTGATTCAAAAGGACCTAGTTCTTGCAGAATTGATAAGAAAGGGAATATTTATTATTGAACCAATTTGTCTATCTATACAAAGGAAAGGAAAATATATTATATATCAAACTATGGATATTTCATTGGTCGATAAGAAAAAGCATCAAACAAAGAAAAAATACACAAAAAAAAGATATATTGAGAAAGGGGGGTTTGAAAAATCCATTGCACGACACAGCAACATATTTTTGAGTGGAGACAAAAATCATTATGATTTACTTGTTCCTGAAAATATTCTATCTCCCAGACGTCGTAGAGAATTTCGAATTCGAATTTGTTTCAATTCCCGGAATTTTCATGTTGTGGATAGAAATACAAGATTTTGCAATGAAAACAAAATAAGAAACTGTGGACAATTTTTGAATGAGAACAAACATATTAATACAGATAGAAAAGATTTCATGAAATTCAAATTGTTTCTTTGGCCCAATTTTCGATTAGAAGATGTAGCTTGTATGAATCGCTATTGGTTTGATACCAATAACAGCAGTCGTTTCAGTATGTCAAGAATACATATGTATTCACAATTGAGAATGAATTCAATTCCAATGAAAAATGAAAAAAATCTATAGTGGATTTCCTACATATCGTGTAACATATTTGGTAGATTCATAGATGAAAGCCGAAACATATACACTGTGTAACATTCTACTACATGATGCTGATTTCATAGTGTAATTTCATAGTGTATCAATTTTCATTAGGAATAACGGAATCCTTTTAAGTCAAATAAAAAGAAATTGTTTTCTTTTGTGAATACATATATGTTTTGTATATTTGGATCAAATATACAAAACATAGAAACATAAACCACATAAAGAAAAAACAAAGTAGTATATGAATGAAATCCAATTTTGATGTATACTAGATGAAAATAACTGACATAAGAAATATTATTATTTTTCCTGATCCGTAAAATTCACAGAAAAGAAAGATAGAAATCTTAATTTATGGTCAAAAATTCATTCATCTCAGTTATTACACAAGAAGAAAAAGAAGAAAATAGTGGGTCTGTTGAATTTCAAGTATTCCATTTCACCAGTAAGATACGGAGACTTACTTCACATTTAGAATTGCACAAAAGAGATTTTTTATCGCAAAGAGGTCTACGAAGAATTCTGGGAAAACGTCAACGATTATTGACTTATTTGTCAAAGAAAAAGAAAGTGCGTTATAAGAAATTAATGGATCAGTTAGATATTCGGGAACCAAAAACTCGTTAATTAAATTGGAATTTCTTATTATTTTATTCTTATTATCATTATCCTTGTTATTTTTTATTTTTTTCATTCTTTTCTTATTTTATTAGTTTCAGTTATTATTTTTTTTATATTTTTCATTTTCATAATCTAATGAAATAATGAATTAAGGAAAAAAATATGACTGTACCGGCTACAAGAAAAAATTTCATAATAGTCAATATGGGTCCTCACCACCCATCAATGCATGGTGTTCTTCGGCTGATCGTTACTCTGGATGGTGAAGATGTTATTGACTGTGAACCTATATTGGGCTATTTACACAGAGGGATGGAAAAAAATAGCGGAGAACCAAACAATTATACAATATTTGCCTTATGTAACATGTTGGGATTATTTAGCTACTATGTTCACAGAAGCAATAACAGTAAATGCACCAGAACGATTGGAAAGTGTTCAAGTGCCTAAAAGGGCCAGTTATATTAGAGTTATTATGCTGGAGCTGAGCCGTATAGCCTCCCATTTGTTATGGCTTGGCCCTTTTATGGCCAATATTGGTACACAGACTCCCTTTTTCTATATTTTAAGAGAGAGGGAATGAATATATGATCTATTCGAAGCCGCCACAGGTATGCGGATGATGCATAATTCTTTCCGCATCGGAGGAGTAGCTGCGGATTTACCTTATGGCTGGATAGATAAATGTTTTGATTTCTGTGATTCTTTTTTAACAGAAGTTGTTGAGTATCAAAAGCTCATTACGCGAAATCCCATCTTTTTGGAACGAGTTGAAGGAGTGGGCATTATTGGTGGGGAGGAGACAATAAATTGGGGTTTATCAGGACCAATGTTACGAGCTTCTGGAATCCAATGGGATCTTCGTAAAGTTGATCGCTATGAGTGTTACAATAAATTTGATTGGGAAGTCAAATGGCAAAAAGAAGGCGATACATTAGCTCGTTATTTAGTAAGAATCGGTGAAATGCAAGAATCCATAAAAATCATTCAACCGGCTCTAGAAGGAATTCCTGGAGGACCTTATGAAAATTTAGAAAACCGGCGTTTTCATAGGACAAAGGATTCCGAATGGAATAATTTTGAATATAGATTTATTACTAAAAAACTTTCACCCAATTTTGAATTGTTAAAACAAGAACTTTATGTAAGGATAGAGGCCCCAAAAGGAGAATTAGGAATTTCTTTAATAGGAGATAGTAGTGTTTTCCCCTGGAGATGGAAAATTCGTCCACCCGGTTTCATCAATTTGCAAATTCTTCCCCAGCTAGTTAAAAGAATGAAATTGGCTGATATAATGACGATACTAGGTAGTATAGATATCATTATGGGAGAAGTTGATCGTTGAAATGATAATTGATACGACAGAAGTACAAACTATTAATTCTTTTTATAGATTAGAATCCTTAAAAGAAGTCTATGAATTCATATGGATTTTTGTCCCCATTTTAATCCTTGTCTTAGGAATCACAATGGGGGTATTAGTCATTGTGTGGTTAGAAAGAAAGATATCTGCAGCAATACAACAACGTATTGGGCCTGAATATGCCGGCCCGTTAGGAATTCTTCAAGCTTTAGCGGATGGGACCAAACTACTTTTGAAGGAGGATCTTCTTCCATCTAGAGGTAATATTCGTTTATTTAGGGTCGGACCCTCTATAGGGTTTATATCAATTCTACTAAGTTATTTAGTAATTCCTTTTGGATATCACCTTGTTTTAGCTGATCTCAGTATAGGTGTTTTTTTATGGATTGCCTTTTCAAGTATTGTCCCCATTGGTCTTCTTATGTGAGGATATGGATCAAATAATAAGTATTCCTTTTCAGGCGGTCTACGAGCTGCAGCTCAATCGATTAGTTATGAAATACCATTAACTCTATGTGTGTTAGCAATATCTCTACGTGTGATTCGGTGGAACATGAACTCTTTTTTATCTATTTCTAGAAAATAGATAAAAAATGAATTGAGATTTCAATACTATAAAATAGAAATCTAATTTATAGAATTCAATATGTAAATATGAATATCAAAGAATAAAAGAAATATTTTTTTTTCATTAATGACTACTATCCCAGATACGTCATGGTCCGGAATTTTTCGGACTACAAGATCAAATCAGATTATAGAACAGGACTTAATAAGTAACGTTCAACAAATTGGGATTCATTTATCCACAGATTTTTATCTCCCTTTTGAACTCATTTCTATAATTCTTTTAGTTTCTTTGATAGGTGCAATTACTATGGCTCGTCAATAATAGAATTCTAATATAATAAGAAATAAGAACTTCCTTTTTTAAAATTAAAGAATGAAAATGGATTTAATCTATTTTGTTTCAATCTACTGTGAATATCTTCTTTTGTTATGTAATTCTTCTAGTCTAGTCAACTGAATCGGTTTCATTTTTGTTCATATTGAAATCAATCGAGATAGATGAGGGATTTATCAATGATGTTAGAGCATGTACTTTTTCTAAGTGTTTATTTATTTTCTATCGGTATCTATGGACTGATCACAAGCCGAAACATGGTTAGAGCACTTATGTGTCTTGAGCTTATACTGAATTCGGTGAATCTAAATCTTGTCACATTTTCCGATATATTTAATAGTCGGCAATTCAAAGGAGAAATCTTCTCAATCTTTGTTATAGCTATTGGGCTAGCTATTGTTTCGTCGATCCATCGTAACAGAAAATCAACTCGTATCAATCAATCGAATTTGCTGAATAATTAGTTAGAATTCTTCTATTTTCACATAGAAATCAAAACATAAGACTTTTAGATAGAATATTCTAAATAGAATCTAATAGAATTAGAATAATAAGATAATATAATATTAGAATATTTTTATTTTTCTTTCTTCTCTTTTTTCATATAGATTTATGATTTATAGTTACGAACTTATTCTATAACTAACCTAATAACAAACGTATTTATCTGATATTCTGATATATAATATATCAGAATATCCTTAATTTAATTCTATTTCTATATAATAGAAAGATAGGAAAATTCACATGAATTGAATTTGTAAACTCATATTTAATGATTATTGAAATGGAAATCAAAGTATCTTGGCCCTTTCTCATAAACAGATTAGAAAATCTATTGATTCTTCAAATTTTGATAAATCATTGATTCGTCTGGTGTCTACAATAGAAAATCTATGATTTATTTCATTTTCTTATCTTATTTTACCAGATCGAAAATCTTTTGTGTTCAAAACTGGAATTTATAGACCCAATGTCACATTCAGTAAAGATTTATGATACATGTATAGGATGTACCCAATGTGTTCGAGCTTGCCCCACGGATGTATTGGAAATGATACCTTGGGACGGATGTAAAGCTAAGCAAATTGCTTCTGCGCCAAGAACCGAGGATTGTGTAGGTTGTAAAAGATGTGAATCCGCTTGTCCAACGGATTTTTTGAGTGTCCGTGTTTATTTATGGCATGAAACAACTCGCAGCATGGGTCTTTCTTATTGATATGTGACAAAAAACTCCACTTGAATCATTTGATTCCTCTTTACCGACAAAACCTCGTGCTCGGGAGAAGAATAATCTATTTTCTTTTCTCGAGTACGGACTTTTCTGGTCTAATTTTATCTTGTCTTTATCACGAGTTCTTTTCCTTGGTTAAAAATACTTCTTGTTTTGCCCATATTCGCGGGTTCTTCAATTGTCTTTTTCCCTCATAAGGGAAATAAAGTGTATAGGTGGTATACTCTATGTATATGTATCCTAGAGCTCCTTCTAATGACCTATGTATTTTGTTATCATTTCCAATTGGACGATCCATTAATCCAATTGAAGGAGGATTATAAATGGATCAATCTTTTTGATTTTCACTGGAGACTGGGAACCGATGGACTTTCCATAGGACCCATTTTACTGACAGGATTTATCACTACTTTAGCTACTTTAGCAGCTTGGCCAGTTACTCGAAATCCGCGATTCTTCTATTTCTTGATGTTAGCAATGTATAGTGGCCAAATAGGATCATTTTCTTCTCGAGACCTTTTCCTTTTTTTCATCATGTGGGAATTAGAATTAATTCCTGTTTACTTACTTTTATCCATGTGGGGAGGAAAAAAACGCCTGTACTCGGCTACAAAGTTTATTTTGTGCACTGCCGGAGGTTCCATTTTTCTCTTAATAGGAGTTCTAGGTATGGGTTTATATGGTTCCAATGAACCAACATTAGATTTAGAAAAATTAGCTAATCAATCGTATCTTGCAGCATTGGAAATAATACTCTATTTTGGTTTTCTTATTGCTTATGCTGTCAAATCGCCGATGATACCCCTACATACATGGTTACCAGATACCCACAGGGAAGCACATTACAGTACATGTATGCTTTTAGCTGGAATATTATTAAAGATGGGAGCATATGGATTGATTCGGATCAATATGGAATTATTAGCTCACGCTCATTCTAGATTATCTCCCTGGTTGGTGATAGTAGAAATAATACAAATCATTTATGCAGCTTCAACTTCTCTTGGTCAACGCAATTAAAAAAAAAACGTATTGCCTATTCTTCCGTATCTCACATGGGTTTCATAATTATAGGAATTGGTTTTTATCCTGATTTCGTTCTCCCGTTATCGGTTTACAAGGTACAAGTTCTATTATCTAATTTATCTAATTATTTTTATAGATACTAATTCTTTTTTTAGATTCAATACTAAATTTCATTAATTGGAAAGAAAGTCTTAGAATTCTTTGACTTTCATATTTTCACGATTCTTCGTTGTACAATGAAAAAAAAAGGGAAGGGTGAATTATAATTGTAATGAGATACATCTAAAGTTTTTGAGAACCTTTTGAATAATTCCTCTATTTAAACGGTTCTCAAAAACTCGCACAAATTTTCATTGCATTGTGTATCAGACGATTTTTTTATGTATTCTTCATGTATTTTCTTTTATTCAATTATAGATTCATTGGAATGAACCATAACTATGGAACCCAATTCCTAAAATATTGATCCCAAAATAGCATATCCAAATTAGGAGAAATCCTATAGAAGCTACAAATGCCGAATTTGTCCCTTGATCTTGCAATTTTGGATTTGTTCTAGTATGTAAATAAATTGCAAATATGGTCCAAGTAATAAATGCCCAAGTTTCCTTAGGGTCCCAATTCCAATAAGAACCCCATGCTTCATTAGCCCATACTGCTCCAGAAAGAATGCCTATGGTTAAAAAGGTAAACCCTAAACTAATGACACGATAACTCCAATAATCCAAACGCTGAATTAATTGATATTTGTAAAAATTTTGAAATGAGAAGAAAGAAGTATTTTTTAATACACTTCCTTTTTGGTTCAAATATTCCATATCACCAAAGAAAAACGACTTCCTTAAACTGAAAAAATTCTTGTTTTTCAAAAAAGAATCGATTCTTTTTTGAAATGTAATCACTATAAGAGCAACTGATAATAATGATCCGCATAAAAGAGCTGCATAGCTCAATAGCATCATACTGACATGCATCATTAACCACTGAGATTGTAGAGCAGGTACTAATATTGCGGGTTGATGCATTTCAGTTGAAAGACCTGACGTGGCGAAACCTTGGGTAAAAATGGCACTTGGTGCAGTTATTGCGCTTAAATCATTTTTATGATTCCCAAGATACGGAATCATATGAATAATGGATAAACTCCATGAAAGGAAGATTAATGATTCGTATAAATTACTTAAGGGAAAATGTCCCGAAGAAATCCAACGAATAACTAAAAACCCTGTTATAGAGAAAAAAGTAGCTATCATCCCTTTTTCTGACGAATTATGTAATCCTTCGATTTCGTAGACTAATAAGTTCATCAAATGAATCAGAATCACAATTGAGATGATCGAAAAGGAAATATGAGTTAATATATGTTCTAAGGTTGCAAATATCATAAAGAAGAGTCCCTTTTAAATAATTGAAATCGGGGAGGGGATTAAATAGAATCTAAAAGAGAATATTTAAAATATTCTCTTTTAGATTCTATTAGATCTATTGTGTCTATATTATTAATATGAATAATTCTTTATGCCGCCACTCGGACTCGAACCGAGATGCTCTAGCACTGCTTCCTAAGAGCAGCGTGTCTACCAATTTCACCATGGCGGCTTACCTTAAATAATCTTAAATAATAATAATATATAATATATATATATAGTAAATTCATGTTGAATTGTCGATATTCAATAGAGTTTAGGAAACAATGAAGAAAGATGCATTTTCATTCATCTGGAAATGTTAAATATAAAGAAAATATCAATAATACTTAATTAGTATCTTCGTAAGTTCAGTTTGAATAATCAACTTTTCCGTACTAGAAACTAGAAACCTAGCTCTTGTTTATCCAGAAGAGTCATAACTCAATAGTTTCGTTCTCAGTCGGGGTATAAAATTCATAATTCTTTTCTAACGATTTTGAGATCCAACACCTTAGTATAAAGTAGAATGAAATATTCAGATTCTTCCTTGTCTATCGTAATTGTGCTTTTCTATTTTGAAAAGCACAATTCATAGGAAAGAAAAAACCATTTCACGAATTCAATATCAATCAATAGAAATTGAAATAAATAGAATAAAATAGAACATAAACAATAAAAAGAAGAAAATAACTAAAATAGAATAGAATAGAATAGAGATATATAAAGACTATAAAAAATCGAAAAAAAATGCTAAAAAAGAATAAAATACACAATACTGAGTACTTTGAATCAAGTAGACAGAAAGATTCTTATTTTTCATATTACCTAGCTCTAACTAATATGAGAAGTGAAATACAAATATAATTTAGTAAAATTGAATCATTTGTCTTACAATTCAAAAATGGAAATTTGGAAGTTCTTTGAAACATGTCAATTAAGATTTTTCCAAGACTTTTTTTTGTCGCACAAAAAAACTTTTTGACTGTCCGGTGGAAACAGATTTAGCTAAAGAAAAAGCTTTTACTGCCTCTAAAGATCCTTTTTTTTTCCAAAGATTTCTACGAATATGCTTTTTTGACATAGAAGTACGTTTTTTTGGAACTGCCATTCAAAAGGTAGGTTACTACTTTTTATCGTTGTATGTGAAAGACATATATTGTTCAATAGAAATTACTCTTTATTAGTCATTATCTATACTTAATTCCATAAATTTCAAAAATCCCTCAAGAATATCATAACATACAAATAGAAAAAAATAATAAAAGAAAAGAAAAATATTCTAAAATGATTCTATTTTATATTTTAATAGACAAATAGATTTCTATTTTCTATCTTCATTCTGATATTTACATAATGTAATAATCATATACGTATTTTATATTTCTTGTTTTCTAAAGGAATATATACAAAAAGAATATACAAAATTAAAGTAATTTAATTTGAATATTTCTATTTATTAATAAATAGAAATATATATAATATACATAATACATACAAATCACAAATAT